ATTGTGTAATGATAAGACTAGAAAATATTACTTGCCTAAAATGTATGATCCCGTTTTGAATGGGTTATATCGGGGAACAATCAAAAAAAAAATTTCACCTTCAATCATAAATAAAATTTCGTTAGAAAATTTCATAGAGACATTGGAAATTAATAAGATTCATAGTCTCCTTCTTCCTGATACTGATTACCAAGAGTTTGAACAGAAAATAGACCGATTTGATAAAAAAACCTTTTCAACGGAAAATCGTCATTTATTTACTTTAATCAGTAAATTTGATAGAGAATCGGGATCGAGTTTAAATTGGAAGGGCCTCTCTTTATTTTCAGAAAAAGAACAAGGAAGGATTGGTTCAGAAAAAAGAGCCAAATTTTACAAATTTTTATTGAATACAATTCTAACTAGCCCTAATGGTCAAAAAACAAAACAAAAATTTGTAATAAAAGAAATCAGTAAAAAAGTCCCTAGATGGTCATACAAACTTATTACCGAATTGGAATTCCTGTCGGGCGCAGCTCATGAAGGCCTACCATTGGATTATCAGATACGTTCAAGAAAAAGGGATCGTGTAATAATTTATAGGCCTACTAAACGTAGTCGAAAAGCAAGTGTCAAAAATTGGGTGTCTATTAGAGACTATTCGGAAGAATCAGATTTTCGTCGAGAATTCATCAAAGGTTCTATGCGTGTTCAAAGGCGTAAAACTGTTATTTCTAAACTGTTTCAAGCAAATGCGCATTCCCCTATTTTTTTGGACAGAATAAAAAAATACCCCTTTTTCTCTTTTAATATCCCTGAACGGATGAATTTTTTTTTTAGAAATTGGATGGGTAAAGGATCAGAATTTAAAGATTATACAGAGGAACAAAAGGAACAAAAAAAAAGGCAAAAGGAAGAACAAGAAAACAAAATAAAAGAAAAAACGTGGATAAAAATCGCGGAAGCCTGGGATTTCGTTCCATATCCACAAGCAACAAGAAGTTTAATTTTAATAATTCAATCAATTTTTAGAAAATATATTTTATTACCTTCATTGATAATAGTTAAAAATATTGGGCGTATTTTATTATCTCAACCCCCCGAATGGGCTGAGGACTTTGATGAGTGGAATAGAGAAAAGCATATTATATGTACCTATAATGGTGTTCAAGTATCAGAACTCGAACTTCCCAGAAATTGGTTTAAAGATGGTATTCAGATAAAAATAGTATTTCCTTTCTATTTGAAACCTTGGCACAGATCCAAATTGAAGCCCTCTTTTTCTTCTTATAAAGATCTAAAGAAAGAACAACAAAAATCTTATTTTTTAACGGCTTGGGGAGCACAAACTACCCTTCCCTTTGGTTCTGTCCCCCCAAAACCTTCCTTTTTTAAGCCTATTTTTAAAGAACTTAAAAAAAAAATTCAAAAAACGAAAAACAATAATTTTAAAGTTCTAAGAGTTTTAAAAGAAAGAACAAAATATTTTCTACAAGATTCAAAAGAACCAAAAGGGGTGGTTATCAAAAACGTTTTATTTGTGTTTATAAAAAAAATAAAAAAAGAACTCTTAAAAGTACATCCAACTCGATTATTTATATTGAGAAAGGTGTATGAATCCGGCGAAACTAACAAAAAAAAAGATTCTATAATTAGGAATCAGATAATTCACGACTCGTTTATAAAAATTAAATTTACAGATAATACAAATTATTCACTGAGAGATAAAAAAATTAAAAATCTGACTGATAGAACAAGCACAATAAGAAAGAAAACAAAGAGTCTTATGAAAGAAAAAAATAGTAACGCCAAGAAAAGAAGTAGTCCTAACAAAACAAGTTTTAATGGAAAAGAAAAATCACCAAAAAATTTTTTTAAAATCTTAAAAATAAAAAAAAGAAGCACTCGATTAATCTATAAATTATATTTGTTTATAAAAATTTTCATTAAAAGAATATACATCGATATCTTTCTATGTATTATTCATATTGGCAGAATTCCTACACAACTCCTTCTTGAATCAAAAAATTTTTGTTTTGATAAATACATTTACAATAATAAAACAAACCAAGAAATAAAAAAAAAAAAAAAAGAAATTAATTTTATTTCGACTCTAAAAAGTGCACTTTACACTATTAAAAATAGTAAGAGGAATTCACGTCTTTTTTTTGACTTATCCTCCTTATCACAAGCATATGTATTTTACAAATTATCACAAACCCAAGTTATTAATTTGTATAAGTTAAGATCTATTTTTGAGTATCATGGAACTCCTTTTTTTCTTAAGACTCCAATAAAAAATTCTTTTTTAACACAAGGAATATTTCATTCCGAATTAAGACATATTAAACTTTCAAGTTCTGAAACGAATCAATGGAAAAGCTGGTTAAGAGGTCATTATCAATACAATTTATCTCAGATTAGATGGTCTGGATTAATACCAAAAAAATGGCGAACTACAATAAATGAAGGTGGTATGACTCAAAATAAAGATTTAACAAAATGGAATTCGTATGAAAAAGACCGATTGCTTTATCACAAAAAACAAAAGGATTTTAAAGTATATCCATTAACAAACCAAAAAGATAATTTTACAAAATACTATATATATGATCTTTTATCATATAAATCTATTAATTCTGAAATAAAGAAGTCCTCATATATTATTTATGGATCACCATCAGAATTAAAAAAAAACCAAAAAATTACTTTTAATTACAACAATAATAAACAAAATTTTTTTGAAAACCTGGAGGAAATTCCTATCAATCATTATCTAGAAAAGGGTGATATTATGTATATGCAAAAAAATCCAGATAGAAAATATTTTGATTGGACAATTCTCAATTTTTTTATAAGAAAAAAAATAGATATTGAGACCTGGACCAAAATGGATTATAACAGTAATATAAATACTAAGCTTGGAAATAAGAATTACCAAAAAATTGATAAAATAGATAAAAACGATATTTTTTATCTGACGATTCATCAAGATTTAGAAAGAAATCCAATCAATGGCAAGAAACTTTTTTTTGATTGGATGGAAATGAATGAAGAAATCCTAAACCCAATATCGACAAATCTTAAACTTACGGTCTTCCCAGAATTTGTGCCACTTTATAATGTATACAAAACAAAACCATGGATTATACCAAGCGAATTACTTCTTTTAAATTTAAATAAAAAGAAAAACACCAATGAAAATAAAAAATGGAATTTTTTTAGACCATCGAATGAAAAAAGATATTCTGAATTAATGAATCGAAATCAAGAAGAAAAAGAACCCGCAGGCCGAAGAGGCCTTAGATCATATGCACAAAACCAAGATAAAATGAAAAAACAATATAAGATCCGGAATAAGATGAGACCAGAAATGGTTTTCTTACGGAAACACTATTTGCTTTTTCAATGGATAATAGACGATGGTTTAATTCCGAAGTTAACTGAAAGAATGATCAATAATATCAAGATATATTGTTACTTGCTTGGACTGAAAAATCCAAGAGATACTACTATATCTTCTATTCAAAGGAAAGAATTAAATCTGGATATAATGGTGATTCGAAAAAAATTGACTCCTATAGAATTGAATAAAAGGGGGATATTTTTTATCGATCCCATCCGTTTGTCTGTAAAAAACGACGGATACTTTATTATATATCAAACCGTAGGTATATCGTTGGTTCATAAGAGTAAATACCAAACTCCTCAAAAATATCGAGAACAAAGATATATCAATAAAAAAAAATTGCATGAATCTATCCCAAGATATCAAATAATAATTCGAAAGAGAGAGAAAAAACATTATGATTTTATCGTTCCTGAAAAGATTTTATCATCTAGACGTCGTAGAGAATTGAGAATTCTAATTTCTTTTAACTCAAAGAATCTAAATAGTGTGGAGAAAAATCCAGTATTTTGTAACAAGAAGAACATAAAAAGAAGGAATCCTTTTTTGGATCAAAAAAAACATTTTGATAGCGATAAAAACGAATTAATTAAATTAAAGTTATTTCTTTGGCCTAATTATCGATTAGAAGACTTAGCTTGTATGAATAGATATTGGTTTAATACCAATAATGGAAGCCGTTTTAGTATGTTAAGAATATATCCACAATTAAAAATAGGTTGATGGTACATTTTTCCTATCTATTCTGTACCATATATAAAAGCAAACAGATGCACATATGCTCTGTCTTACGTCCCAGTCTATTTTTATTTAATTAATACAAAATAAATGACGTATCAATTTGTTTGGATAAAATCTATAAAATAAACGAATCTACGGAATATTCCGAATTTTAGGTCTAAATTATTTGAGGTTGTGAGTGTAAAAACGGACCATCTCCTTTTTTATCCCTGTTCAACTCAAATTCAAAATGAAATTGGAAATCCATAAATAAATTCAAATTCTTATGTATATGAATTAATACATTAAAATGACTAATATTATTATTACTGATCGATAAAATAAAATATATTTATATGTAAATTAAAGGGTAGAAGGAGCTTTTTTATGATAAAAAATCCATTCAGTGCAATTATTTTGAAAGAGGAAAACGAAGACAACAAAGGGTCTGTTGAATTTCAAGTAGTGAGTTTCACCAATAGGATACGGAGACTTACTTCACATTTGGAATTGCACAAAAAAGACTATTTATCTCAGAGAGGTCTGCGTAAAATTCTAGGAAAACGTCAACGGCTCCTCGCCTATTTGTCAAAAAAAAATAGAGTACGTTATAAAGAATTAATCGGCCGGTTGGAGATTCGAGAAACAAAAAATCATTAATTTGAATAGTCATTTTTAATTTTCGCTTAAATTTTGATGAACCTCTTTTCGCTTTCAGCAATTCATGGAAGAATGAATCGGGAAAAACCTATGACTGCACCAGCTACACGAAATGACCTTATGATAGTCAATATGGGTCCTCAGCACCCATCAATGCACGGTGTTCTTCGACTCATTGTTACTCTAGATGGTGAAGATGTTATTGACTGTGAACCAATATTGGGTTATTTACATAGAGGGATGGAAAAAATTGCGGAAAACCGAACAATTATACAATATTTACCTTATGTAACACGTTGGGATTATTTAGCTACTATGTTCACCGAAGCAATAACTGTAAATGCCCCAGAGCAGTTAGGCAATATTCAAGTGCCTAAAAGGGCCAGCTATATCAGAGTCATTATGTTAGAGTTAAGTCGTATAGCTTCGCATTTGTTATGGCTTGGCCCTTTTATGGCAGATATTGGCGCACAGACCCCCTTCTTCTATATTTTTCGAGAAAGAGAATTGATATATGACCTATTCGAAGCTGCTACCGGTATGCGAATGATGCATAATTATTTTCGTATTGGAGGAGTCGCTGCTGATTTACCTCATGGCTGGATAGATAAATGTTTGGATTTTTGTGATTATTTTTTAACAAGAGTTACTGAATATCAAAGGCTTATTACACGGAATCCTATTTTTTTAGAGCGAGTTGAGGGAGTAGGCATTATTGGCGGAGAGGAGGCAATAAATTGGGGTTTATCGGGACCAATGCTACGAGCTTCCGGAATACAATGGGATCTTCGGAAGGTTGATCATTATGAGTCTTACGATGAATTTGATTGGGGAGTTCAATGGCAAAAGGAAGGGGATTCATTAGCTCGTTATTTAGTACGAATCAGTGAAATGACAGAATCAATAAAAATTATTCAACAGGCTTTAGAAGGAATTACGGGGGGGCCGTATGAGAATTTAGAAATCCGGCGCTTTGATAAAGTATGGGATCCCGAATGGAATGATTTTGACTATCGATTTATCAGTAAAAAACCTTCTCCTACTTTTGAATTGTCAAAGCAAGAGCTTTATGTGAGAGTCGAAGCCCCAAAAGGAGAATTGGGAATTTTTCTGATAGGAGATAAGGGTGTTTTTCCTTGGAGATGGAAAATACGACCACCGGGTTTTATTAATTTGCAAATCCTTCCTCAATTAGTTAAAAGAATGAAATTGGCTGATATTATGACAATACTAGGTAGCATAGATATCATTATGGGAGAAGTTGATCGTTAAAATGATAATAGAAATAGATACAACAGAAGTACAAGCTATCAATTCTTTTTTTAGATTTGAATCCTTAAAAGAGGTATATGAGATCATATGGATGCTTGTCCCTATTTTTACTCCTGTATTAGGAATCACAATAGGTGTACTAGTAATTGTTTGGTTAGAAAGAGAAATATCTGCGGGTATACAACAACGTATTGGCCCTGAATACGCCGGGCCTTTGGGAGTTCTTCAAGCTTTAGCAGATGGTACAAAATTACTTTTCAAAGAGAATCTTCTTCCATCAAGAGGAGATACTCGTTTATTCAGTATCGGACCATCCATAGCAGTCACATCAATTCTACTAAGTTTTTTAGTAATTCCTTTTGGATATCGCCTTGTTCTAGCCGATGTAAGTATTGGTGTTTTTTTATGGATTGCCATTTCAAGTATTGCTCCCGTGGGCCTTCTTATGTCAGGTTATGGATCAAATAATAAATATTCTTTTTTAGGTGGTTTACGGGCTGCTGCTCAATCAATTAGTTATGAAATACCATTAACTCTATGTGTGTTATCAATATCTCTACGTGTGATTCGTTGAGACATAAAATTTACTCTATTTCTTATTTCTTTTACTTCTAGGAAGGAAATTTCATGAGTTGAATCTATATTTTTATTCATCATTCGGGTTGATGAACTAAACCAGATAGTTATATGAGTGAAAAAAACAGCTTATTACTTTGCAGTAAAAGGATTCAGTCTCATTTCCTATGTACAAGAGTTAAGTGAAAGTAAACATAAGCGTTATATACTATTTACCCCAAGATTGAGTGATTAGTCATCATGACTTGAAGCGGGTTCAAAAGGAGCAACTATCTAGGGATTTTACTAGTTATTAACATACATGTATTACCCTAATGAGCAGGGTCCTTTTGACCAAAAAGAGTGGATAGTTAGGAACACCAAGGTACACAAAGGATTCGTAATAGAGATTATGTAAGTTATTCAACAGGATTTTTATGTGCATACTGCATAGCATAAAAGGGATTATAATTGGGGCTTTATGTTGGTAGAAATGATGAAGTAGTACTCCCCACGATTCCGATCCAGAGTATGTTCCTATCCACCGATTAAAGAAATAACTATCAAGAACGAAGTAATCCTTTACTTTGCTTTGTTTAAGTACCTTTTTATGAGAAAGTAGAATAGGAACAAAAAAATAAACTCAAAAGAATTAAATTGCACTACAAAAAAAGATCTTTTTTAGAGAGATAGAATTCTTGTAATGTTTCGTGAACTAATGCAATGTATCATTTTTTTGTAATCAAAAATGCTAGGTTGAAATATTTATTGAGATTTCTACAAAAAACTTTTTATTTAAAGGTTAAGTTATTACTCAACAAAAAATTTTAAATTTTTAAAAGATAAGATCAATTCAGAAGCACTTTATAATAAAAAATAATATATAGCAGACAGAATTCCATTGT